AGAAAAAAACTTTCTCTTTTTTTTAACTGTAATGACTAGAAGAGATACTGATAATAATGATCCACATAAAAGGGCTGCATAGCCTAATATCATCATACTTACGTGCATTATTAGCCACTCGGATTGAAGAGCGGGTACTAATATTGTGGATTCGCGTATTTCAGTTAAAAGACCTGAAGTAGCAAAGCCCTGTGTAAAAACAGCACTTGGGCCAATTATTGTGCTTAGAAGATTTTTATTTTTTTTGAAATGCGGAACTATATGAATAAGGGAAAAACTCCATGACAGAAAAATTAACGATTCATATAAATCACTTAGTGGAAAATGTCCTGAATAAATCCAACGAGTAATTAATAATCCTGTTATACAGAAAAAAGTCATTATCATGCCCTTTTCGGACGAATCATATAGTTTTACGAGTTCATCGACTAAAAAGGTTATCAAATGAATTGTAATTATAATTGAAACGATCGAAAAAGAAATATGAGTTAATATATGCTCTAAGGTTGAAAATATCATAAAAATAAATCAAAAAGGAATCCCTAAATTAGAAAATCAAAACAAAATCGGGAATTGAATTCATTATTCATTATAGGATCTGTTTACTTTTTTTAGTAAATCACATGCCGCCACTCGGACTCGAACCGAGATGCTCTAGCACTGCTTCCTAAGAGCAGCGTGTCTACCAATTTCACCATAGCGGCTTGTCTTGAATTCATAATAGCCTATGAATAAGCAATCGTCTAGATTTAAGAATTAAATTGGGTGTAATATTTTTTTAGGAAAGATTCAAATTGATGAATAAAAATCCGTTCAACTAGGTATTTGAAGGTTCATTATTTGAATTTTAGGCTAGGGTCTTAGTTTTATTGTGTATTTTCTATTTCTACTTTCCTCGACTTGAACTCTTGTAAAACTAGATAGTCTCCTACTATGAATTAAGGGATAGAACCCCCTCAAAAAACATTTTTGTTTTAATGAATCGTTTTTGATTTATTTGATTTCAAAAATTTGATTTCAATTTCAAAAAGTGAAACCAAAAAATCAATTTTTTCATTGAAAAAAAGAACCTATTTTGAATCATTCAAAATTGACACATATTTATCCAGAATTCACTAAGTGTTTTTGCGTGGATTGATGGCGAGATATAGATCTATATAGGAATATAGAAAAGTAAGAAAGTTGTACAAAAAAGAAAACTTTATATTCTATTCCAAATCAAATAGGTTGATGGGTAAAATAATACTCCCCACCTTGTAAATTAGGAAATATACTAAAAAGAAAATGGAGTATCTTGCTTTTTTTTGTCAACAAAAAGAAAGTATTCTTTTTTTTTGAATTCGGAAAGGTAAATAGAAGAATTCTTATTCTACATATTCTAAGAGCGGAACGAATTCCATTTCCTATTGAGTAACTCAATAGGAAATGGAATTCGAGAATTGGATTTTCGAGCTGAAATGACTCAAAAATGGAGTCAGGCCTATTTAGATTATTCCAACATGTTATGTTTTATTACTTATTTTATTTGTTTGTCGCTCAAAAAACTTTTTGAATTCCCGGTAGAAAGAGATTTCCCTAAGGAAAACGCTTTTAACGCTGTCCAATACCCCCTCCTTTTCCAAAAATTTTTACGAATACGCTTTTTTGATGCAGAAGTACGTTTTTTTGGAACTGCCATTTAAATAAAAATTAAGAAATTACTCATTGGTATAGCTGGATGTGAAAGACATCTATTGTTCAAAAAAAAATCTAAACTAAAGGAGTAGATAAGATGAGTGAAAAATATGGGAAAATCTCATAAAAAATGACTAATTTCTAAAAATAGAAAAAAAGAAGAATATTTTTAGTAACTTGTCAAACTTGGGAAAAATATGTCTAATTTGACTTGAATTTTCAAATTCCAAAGAGACTAGTAATTTGTTTCTTTCATCTGATTTGACCAATTAGAACTTCTTGATTTGAATATTTGAAGTATTTAGCAGAAACTCAGAAAGAATAAGTTAAAAAGAAATAAAAATTCAAAAATTATATTTAAGTTAGTTTAAGTTAATGCATATCTTCATTTTTTTATTCATTCCTTTTTGAAAGTCCATTGAATCGGAAACAATTAATATTAATTAAGAATTAAAAAACTTTTTTTTTATGGAACAGACATATCAATATGCATGGATTATACCTTTCGTTCCACTTCCAGTTCCTATGTTAATAGGAGTGGGACTTCTTCTTTTTCCGACAGCAACAAAAAATCTTCGTCGTATGTGGGCCTTTCCGAGTATTTTATTGTTAAGTATAGTCATGATTTTTTCAACTAATCTGTCTATTCAGCAAATAAATAGCAGTTCTATCTATCAATATGTATGGTCTTGGACCCTCGATAATGATTTTTCTTTCGAATTCGGTTACTTGATTGATCCACTTACTTCTATTATGTTACTGTTAATCACTACTGTTGGAATTATGGTTCTTATTTATAGTGATAATTATATGGCCCACGATCAAG